CGTTATTTGTTTCATCGCCCCCAATATGCCAATATTGGCACTGATAGTACGTAAATGTAACTCACTGTTTAAACAACTATTCAGAGTTCCTAGAGCTCCTTGTAAGGCTTGTTGGAAAACCCGTTGTCGGACTTGATTACTGGCCTTTTGTTGTTCAAAATTTATAGTTTCATTTTTGTAATTTTCTAATTGTTCCAAAGTCTTATAAGTTGAATCAATCAAATTCAATTTTTCTCGCTCTATCTCAGAGTATCCATTCACACGAAACTGATCTGCTTCTATTTCTACTTTACGTAAGCGAGTCCGGGCTTTTTCCAGCTGTTCGATGGCCCCCTCGCGCAATTCTTCTGAATTTTTAATCGTCTTCAAGATTCTCTGTTTTCGATTATCTAATAAATCACTTAATGAAAGTAGATTATCTTTCCATTCATTTCAAAAATTCCATGATCCCTTCCCGAACCAAACATGAATCTTTCGATTCATTTGGCTCTCACGCTCAATGTAAATTACCATATCTTTCTTGTTAATGTAATGAGCCTATCCTCTATTCTCTTGTCATATTCCAAAATGAAATCAAAATCTCAAACTAATCCAAGACAAAAAAATTCGGAGGACTCTTCTGACCAAACAAAAAATATGTAATTGTCAGCAAAATTGTTTACTTTTTTAATCCAAGAAGTTTTTCTTACTTTATACACAATACATAGGTCATCGATTCAGCATTGGCTAAAAAAGGGGATAAAATCCCCAATAAGTAGTTCAAATCATTTTATCAATATGAGTGTTCTCTATTGATAAAAATTATTTATTTGAAACCATCTCTATATTAACATAGTGGTAGAAAGAGTACCATGCTGCGTCTGGACTTCAAACAGTTTAGCTTTAACCATGTTAATGGGCCCATATTATTGGTTGATAGAGAATCAAAGTGGATTTTCCAATAAATTACGAAATGCTATAGTTCTTACATATGATTTCTGAATTTATTCAGAAGTAATTCGCGAGATCATGCACCCTTCTTTCTTAGGTATAACTTTCCTAGTTATAAGAGAAAAAGTACATCTGGTTGGATCCAGCCTATTCTTGAAATAAACAACTCGCACACACTCCCTTTCCAAAAAAGATCAAGACCCCAAGCACTACACTTAGATTTATTAGATTTGTTGCTAAAATATCGGTATTAAACCCGAAACTCCCGGCGGATGGCCATTGGCCCAAAGAAACGAAAGAATCGGTTACATTTTTCATATGATCTCCTCTATAGATAGACTAAAAAATCGAACAGAGTTCTTTTTGTATTACTTTGCCCTATATCTATATATTTCTAGTTTCCTACTTTCTAAATCGAATCAAAAATCTATTAGATTTAGAAATATTTAATTACCTTCTTGGTTGCAACCCCTCTTAAAAGGCCTACGAACACAAACGGGAAGGATGAAAGCGAGTTTGTATGCTAATTCCTCATCCGCAAATCAGCCCTTCCCGTGGGTTATTTTCTCAACGAATAAGTAATTCTAGGAATGAAATCTTTATATAATTCGAAAAAGCAAAGCACAAGTCCAAGGCAATAAAATATGAAAAATAAAAATTTTGCATATTTCTAATATTAAACAAAAGGATTAGCAAATAAAAGTGCTAATGCTACAACCAAGCCATAAATTGTTAAAGCTTCCATGAAAGCTAGACTAAGCAATAAAGTACCTCGTATTTTTCCCTCCGCCTCGGGCTGTCTCGCGATACCTTCTACAGCTTGACCCGCAGCAGTACCTTGACCAACTCCAGGTCCAATAGAAGCAAGCCCTACAGCCAATCCAGCAGCAATAACGGAAGCGGCAGAAATCAGTGGATTCATGATAAGTTCCTCGTACCAAAAAAAAAATGGTTAATGATACATTCAACCAATGAACTATGACTTAATTATTCGATTGCTACGATTCATCCAGTCAAAGTAACTACGAACTTCGAATTCAAGTAATAACATTCTTGAATTATCAAAACTACTTTGATATCTCTTTTTTAGTTTCTCTCGAGAAAGTCTTTGTGAATCCATACAACTTTAGTTTTTCCGTTTCTTTGTCCCGAACCGCTCTTTGACTTTGAATTCTTCTATTTTTTTATTGACTTCATCTTCAACTCACAGTCACATATGAGACAGAAGGACTTCTATAGAATCCCCATCTACACTCATATTCGATTAGTAGGGAAATTTAGATATATCTTTAGCTCGTATATAACTAGTCAATATCTAATATCACATATACATGTCTTTCTTCCACAATGTAAACCCACTCTTTCTTCATCTTGAATGCAATCGGATTTAATAAGGATGCGTCTAAAGAGTTAACTTATCGCCATTCAATTCCATATACCTAGTTCGACCTTCCCTCTACGAACCATTTATGAATCCCCTTTGTTATAAATTTTCCTTTCCCTTCCCCCTTGTTTATCATTATCCTGCAACCTAAATTGATAAGATAATCAATGGATAAATTGATTGGGC